CTGTCTCAATTCCTCTGTAATCGCACCAAAAACTCGAGTTCCTTTTGGATTTCCCTCTTGATCAATGACAACTGCAGCATTGTCATCATATCGTATTATCATACCGTCGTCGCGTTTGAGTTCTTTACAAGTCCGTACAATTACAGCTCTGACCACTTCTGATCTTTCTAGCGACATTTTTGGAACTGCTTCTTTGATCACAGCAACAATAACGTCACCAATATGAGCATATCGACGATTGCTAGCTCCTATGACTCGAATACACATCAATTCTCGAGCCCCGCTGTTATCCGCTACATTCAAATAGGTCTGAGGTTGAATCATATCATTTTTTTATTTGTTCTTTAAAATGCAAAGTAAAGGGCGAAGAAAAAAAGAAATATTGTTTGTCCAAAAAACTAAACCCGCACCTGCGATTATTTTTTTATCCACAAAACCTATTTCTTTTGCATTTAAAAATTTTATCCCGAAAGAATGAATTGAGTTCGTATAGGCATTTTGGACGCTGCTATTGAAATAGCCCTTCTGGCTATATTTTCTGTTACTCCACCGATTTCATAAAGTATTCGACCTGGTTTAACAACAGCTACCCAATATTCAGGAGATCCTTTACCCGAACCCATACGTGTTTCTGCGGCTCTTACTGTAACCGGTTTGTCTGGAAAAACGCGTACCCATATCTTTCCACCGCGGCGCGCATTTCGTGTCATTGCCCGTCGACCTGCTTCTATTTGTCTAGATGTGATCCAAGCGGGTTCAAGTGCCTGAAGAGCATATTTACCGAAACAAATATGATTACCTCGATAAGATATTCCCTTCATTCTTCCTCTATGTTGTTTACGGAATCTGGTTCTTTTGGGGTTATAGTTGATGGTTGGGTTTGAATTCCATCTCTACTACAGAACCGGACGTGAGAGTTTCTTCTCATCCGGCTCCTCGCGAATAAAGGGATTCAAAAATATTTAATTTTAATGAAATTCAGATATAATATAATTTGAATTAAGATATACATGTATTTAATAAGTATAAGTAATACACCGAAGTATGGATTTCATCTAATCTATATCAAATCTATTAGTAATTTGTATCTTGTTTATATAGATAGCTAAACATATAAAATAACTATTTATATATAAATATATATATATATATATAACTATTTATATATAATATTGTATTGGTTTTGATAATGTTAAAATGAATCTTTTTTTTTTGTTTTACCCTTTAATTTAACCGTATTATCATATTTAATTGACCCAAATTTAGCAATCCAAGAAAATAAAGTTTTCGCGGGCGAATATTTACTCTTTCAATTCAATTTATATTTCGGTTGTAGCAATAGTTCATAACTTTTTCGAATAGATGAATTGGTCTCTGGTCCGTTCCGCCATCCAGATCAATGAATCATTAGAATTCGTTTTCAATAGAATCTTTTAGATCCACAGGTTCCGTCGTTCCCATCGCTTCTTACTTTATGGTTAGGTCTGAATTCTGCAATGGAGCTCGTAATGAAATTTGTTCTTGAGTCAATCTTCTCAGTCTTTATTGGCTCGAAGCTCTTGATTTTTTTGTTTTGTTCTATGGACAGATTCGTTTTATTATGGATGAATCCGTATTGATGCTTTATTACAGTGCACTTTTTTATGAGATGACTCATAGACCTTACATATTACATATTGGAATTAGATATCATCAATATTCTTTTTCTTTCTTTCTCTCACCCTTCCATTTATCCACACCCTTATTTTCTTTTCTCTATTTCGATTCACAACTTAGAATCAGATTTTTTTGTTTTTGTTTATATAAAAAGATTTCAGTTGCTACAAGGATATGACGGATCTGTCATATCTTGACTGGTTCTTTGAATCCAGATAATGCGAAGTGATGAGTTGGTTATTATTTCTATAGTTATTAGTTTATACTATGGGGCTGATTTTTTATACTAACCCTAAAAAAACCAACGAGTCACACACTAAGCATAGCAATGATATCAAACGTTCAATTGAATTTTTATTCAACCCTATAGAATTAAGAATTCGAATTTTTTATTTTGGTTTTTTTGATTCAACAGAAAAAGAAGAAATGGGTTTCTCGTTTTTTATTCCATCACCGAATATAAGGGAAGGGCAAGTCAAGGTTTATTATTCTCCGTCTATAAATATCCAAATTTTGATGCCTAATACCCCATAGATAGTTCGGACTGTATAGGAACAATAATCAATTTTAGCTTGAATGGTTTGTAGGGGAACCCTACCTTCTTGGATCCAGTCAACCCGCGCAATGTCTTTTCCGCCAAGACGTCCTGCAATTTGTACTCGAATTCCTTTTGTATTTGCTTGTTCAGTTAATTCAATCGCCTTTTTCATTGCTTTTCGAAATGAAACTCTATTCTTTAATTGGTCGGCTATAAATTCTGCAAGAATATTAGGATTTCTATAAGGCTTTGCAATTCTTGTGATAGCAAGGTTAAGTTTTCGGTTCACACAATAAAAGTCTTTTT